ATACTATTTATATTTAATACTAAATTAATAAATACTAATAAAAAAAATTATTAATTTGAATATTCTTTCATTTTTATATTTTATAGTATTTTCTATAGTAGTATATTACTAATACTAAGAAATTACACTTGGAATGGAGATAAAAATTGTCTTTATTATTACTTCAATAACTTCCATGTATCTTTGATTTGATATAATAAAAATAAAAAATGAAATCATTTGATCTATGAAATGATTGATTCATCAGAAGTAATGTAATAACCCGGCCTGATTAAGTACTGGCCGGGGGAATGGACTTTTCTTTCAAAATGAAAATGAAGGAAGTAAGTCAATTTAAATCTTTTTTACTTCGCCTGTCACACCACATAAAAAATTTTCAATTTGAATTGGGAGAGATGGCTGAGTGGACTAAAGCGACAGATTGCTAATCTGTTGTACGAGTTATTTGTACCGAGGGTTCGAATCCCTCTCTCTCCGTTCCCCTCGATCGCTTTAGACTTTAAAAATCTTTTTTTTTATTCCTCACGTCCAGGATTACGGCCCGGATCATTAGATAAGAATCCAAAGATAAAGAGAGAAACAAAAAATATGACTACTGTGTAAACAAAGAGTTTGAGAGTAAGCATTACACAATCTCCGAGATTTTTTTTTTGAAAAGGGAAATAGATTGCCTATTTTTTATCACATACACTATGTTGACATAGTGCCCCAAAAAGAAACCAAAAAGAAAATGAAGTCTTTTTTTGAAAAAGGTAATTTTTACTAATTTTTTGTTTTTGTAATGTAATAATAATAAGAAAAGCAAGATTCTTATTCCTTCATTACCAAAAATTTTTGGTATTTTTGGTCATATCCATTATTTGGTATTGTGGGGTCTTTAGAAAGTCCTTGTTTACTGGAAGGTCAGAACGAGGAAATAAGTTGATCAAAATTTATGACCGTGCGATTATTCAATATAATACAAGAACAAGAATTTGTATTTTCCAATGGAGGGTTCATAATGTAAAATTTATAAGATCTTATAAATTTTCTAAAAATTTGTTTCGTAAAAATCATGAATTTTTTGGAGCATTAAAAATTTTATCGAAAACTTACAGCAGCTTGCCAAACAAAGGCTAAGAGCAAAAATAGTACAGGTATGACAGGCATAACATCTACGATAGGATTGAAAAAGGCATAAGCCTCGGGCAATTTGCCGAAGAAAAAACTACTCGAAGAAAGGGTAGAATTAAGACAGATACAGATTAAACTAAAGATATTAAGCATAACAAACATTTCATTCTTGTATATTAGAAAATTCGATTTTGATTGAGTTCTTTTTATGAGGGAAAAATTAAAAGTTAGGTCAAAAAACCTTCTTGTTCTTCGAATGCTCTCAAATCAAAAATCTTCCCTTTCATTCTCAAATGAGAATACAAGGAATTTTAGTTTCATACAATATTTTAATTTAATTTTATGGAATGATCAATCATTTTTTTTCTATATTTTCATGTGTTGGATCTTAACAGTAATATATTTCATATATATTTGAATTGGGATTGACGAACGACTAATACCAATATTAGTCTTTATTAGTTTCAAAGATAAATTCGAAATCGAAATGGGGCGTGGCCAAGTGGTAAGGCAACGGGTTTTGGTCCCGTTATTCGGAGGTTCGAATCCTTCCGTCCCAGAGCGTTTACATGAGAAAGGAAAGATTCTTCTCTTTAACAAATTTCTCTTTAAGTTTGGAAATTTTTTTCTTTAATCTTGGATATAGTGTCACCTTTTGTTCTAATTTTTCTATAAAAAGAAAACTTTTTTCATTTCGTTTTTCACAAATGCGATTGAGTGTACGGGTAGAAATAAAGATATTTCATTGAATTCTAAATTCAAAACAATTTTTGGCATTAAGAGACTACTATTTTAATAGTCATATTGAAGTAAGTTACTTATTTATAAATATAAATAAATATAAAGAAACTTATGACTTTTTCGAGTTATTGGAATAGCTTCTATTTTGTTAATAACTGATTTTATTCCGAAATTGGAAAATCCATAGGGCCGTTCTTTTTAGATTTAGAGTTTATTTGTTTGAGAAGAATTTTTTCCATAATTTAACATAACATCCCGAATGATCTGTTGAAGATTTTAATAGGATAGAAGGGCGAAATAACTTTAATCCTTTATAATATAAGACTTTTTTCCAGATAATTATTTACCTTTCCCTGGATACATACATAAAAAATATTTTGTATCATTGAGCCAATGACTATTTATGATTCTATATTGAATTAATTGCATACTGTTTCAAAATAAAATTTAAAATGAGAGGAGTGTTATGGTAAAACTTTGTTTAAAACGATGTGGTAGAAAGCAACGTGTGACTTGAAGGACATAATTCACTGTGGATTTTTCCAGCCGCCCATTTTCTATAGGAATGAAGATGCTCTTGAATCGACATAGTTTGTTCTGTTCCCATTAGGAACTCCATTTGTATCGGGTTGGTAAATAGGAATAGTACATGATGGAGCTCGAGCAAAACGTATTGATTCATTTATCGGGGGGGCGAATCTAGGGTTAGTAACAATTAATAAATTAGACTACTTTGTTAAGTATATCTTCAATATAGAAATTAAAATTTTAAATTGCAGGATTCAAATCCCCACAAATTTGAATAAAAAAAAAAATAACATTTTTATATTACATTACAAGGGAAAAAATCGTTCATATTATCTTTCCATAGAAAGAAATAACAAAAAACAAAAGGTATGTTGCTGCCGTTTTGAAAAAGGGGATAAGGATCACCAAAGTAATGTCTAAACCTAATGATTTTAAAAAGTAAAGAGAAAGAATTCCGGAACAAGGAAACACTATTTTCAATTGTCTCACTATTTTCTTTTTAGTATAATGATGGAGACTAAAATTCGAAAAGCAGAATTTTTAAAAGAATTCATAAAATAAATAAAAAAAGAATTAGAAAAAAAGAAAGGTTTGTGTGGTAATTATTTACTCACAATTGTTCTTTTCTTGTTCTATATTATGTTTTATAATATACCCTATTTATTGTTGTACCAATCCAACACAAATCCTTATTTTTTTTTATTCTTTTTTTTTTCAACAATTTTTTCATATTGACAATGGTGTGTCGAACAAATATAATTTGATCGTAGATAAATAGATCCGTTTATTTTGATCCTTATTTATTTATGGGTTTTTCCTTTAGTTCATTCAAATTATGGGTTTGCTAAATTTACTATATTGTTATATAAGATATATTTTTATAACGAAAATCAAAAATTTTTTCTATTTTATAAAAAAGGGGGTCGGTCTTTAAATGTAAATTTTTACATTTTTTTTATCTGTCTTTAATTTAATCCAATCTACTTTGCTATTTTGTTTGCTATTTTGTTTAATTGATCATCTAATCTTTCCTTTATATTTCTTTTGAATTCCAAATGCAATGTTTTTACGTAGTTGTATAGTTCAATTTCATTTTTTCCACTTGTATATACATATTTATCTGGGTTGCTAACTCAATGGTAGAGTACTCGGCTTTTAAGTGCGATTATGGTTTTTTACACATTTGAATGAAGTAACGAATTCGTCCAGACTTTTGGTAGAGTCTATAAGACCACGACTGATCCTGAAAGGTAATGGATGGAAAAAACCGCATGTCGTAATAAAATAATAAGAAAAAATGAAAATTTAATTCTATTTTTTCTTATTATATTCTTTCTTATTTTTATTTTCAGAAATTCACAGTTAGAATTTGGTCTAGTGAATAAATGGATAGAGCTCTATGGCTCTAATTCTAGTAAAAAAAAAAAGCAACGAGCTTTTATTCTTAATTTGAATAATTTCCCGATCTAATTAAACGTTAAAAATAACTTAGTGCCTGATGTGGGGAAGGGGTCTTCTGTAAATGGACCTTTGATTCTTTTTTTTAAGAATAAAAAAAAATCCTACCTATTTTCTATTACGGATTGGAAACTAATGTGTAGAAGAAACAGTATAATGACAAAAAAAATTTCCAAAGTCAAAAGAGCGATCGGGTTGCAAAAATAAAAGATTTTTTATCCTCCGATAATTTATTTAATAAAACGAAGATAAACCTATTGGGTAGTAGAAGAGGAGAGGAAAAAGATCTGTTGATTGGACTCTGTATTTCCGGGGTATATATTTTTTTCATACATGATACATACTCTGTTCTGACCGTATTGCACTATGTATAATTTGATAATACAAGAAATACCTATTGTTTCTGGTTCAAGTAGAAATTGAAGTCAATGGAAGAATTACAAGGATATTTAGAAAAAGGTAGATCTTGGCAACAATATTTCCTATATCCGTTACTCTTTCAGGAGTATATTTATGCACTTGCTCATGATCATGGTTTAAATGGTTTGATTTTTTATGAACCCGTAAAAGTTTTTGGTTATGATAATAAATCTAGTTTATCACTTGTAAAACGTTTAATTATTCGAATCTATCAAAAGAATTCTTTGACTTCTTCGGTTAATTATTCTAACCAAAATTTTTTTATTGATCACACTCACAACATTTTTTTTTATTCTTATTTTTATTCTCAAATTATATCAGAAAGTTTTGCAATTATTGTGGAAATTCCATTTTCCTTGCGATTAGTATCTTATTTAGAAAAAAAAGAAATACCAAAATATCATAATTTACGATCAATTCATTCAATTTTTCCTTTTTTAGAAGACAAATTATTGCATTTAAATTATGTTTTAGATATACTAATACCTCATCCCATCCATATGGAAATCTTGGTTCAAATCCTTCAGTGCGGGATTCAAGATATTCCCTTTTTACACTTATTGCAATTCTTTCTTCACGAATTCCATAATTGGAATAATCTCTCCATTACTCAGAAGAAATCTATTTATGTTTTTTCGAAAGAAAATAAAAGATTCTTTTGGTTCCTATATAATTCTTATGTATTTGAGTGCGAAATTTTATTAGTGCTTATTCGTAAACAATCCTCTTATTTACGATTA